AGGGTGGTAAATGGATCATTTAACGATTTGGATCGGATGGGTTCTATTTCTTCTTTTTGATAGAATAAATTCTATCAAAAAAAGAAATTCCATTGCAGAGCCGTATGCAATGTACAAAAGATGCCCGTACGGTTGTTTAATTCTTTTTATTTTTATTTTGATTCCCCCTTACTTTAACCCAATCGTGCGATATCGATATATAGATAGAAGAACCGTTCATGATGTTATATCAATATCATCAGGGTTATGATTCACCAACCTGCTAGTTCTTTTTACGAGGCACAAGCAGGGGAATTTATCCTGGAAGCAGAAGAACTATTGAAACTTCGCGAAACTCTCACAAAAGTTTATGTACAAAGAACGGGCAACCCTTTATGGGTTATATCCGAAGATATGGAAAGGGATGTTTTTATGTCAGCAACAGAAGCCCAAGCTCATGGCATCGTTGATCTTGTAGCGGTCGAAAATTCAAATACTGGGGATTCCGTATAAATATACGAATCCCGTTTAAGAATTTGAAATTTCCGTATGAATAGAAATCATTCATAATCATCAACCATCAGGTTAAGATCGATCTAAGCCAACCCGCTCTATTCTATCTAGAATGAGATTCTATAGACATGCCATGCCAACCATTAAACAACTTATTAGAAACGCAAGACAGCCAATAAGAAATGTCACGAAATCTCCCGCTCTTCGAGGATGTCCTCAGCGTCGAGGAACATGTACTAGGGTGTATGTGCGACTCGTTCAGTTCAGATCATGAGTTTGAAGAAATGCAAAAATCTTTTCCAGTATCAACGACCACTACCGATGAATTAGGATAGATAGAGTGGAAGACGGCTATCTAATTGACTATTATATAAATAGATAAAAATGAAGATCTATCATCTACCTAATTATGTTATGAATTTATGGTTTCTATTGGTGCAAATCCAATCACTCCATTTGAGATGAGAAGGAATTCTCCATTGGTAACAAATAGTTATCCATTAAGCGGAGGAAAAAGGTTATGCTCCTATTCCTATTCTTGAAAAAACGGACTAACAGGGTCAGCTACCTAGCCAACTTTCAGAATTAAATGCCGTCACTGTATGGATAGCTTTTTTGTGAAAAGGACTATGACTTTCTAATTAGAATTGAAAAAAGAATTCTAATTGAAAAATGGATGGGTAGAGCCAAAGAGTGTGAACTATACAAGTTCACAATAAAATTCGATGAAATGAAATAAGAGGCTCCGGTGTATAGAGAGGACCTCACCGTTTCAGAAGTTGCCATAGAAACGAGGGAACCCACTATTCTTTTTTATTTAGTAGCAGTCGAATTTATTATTTCCAGGCGAGATACTTTGAAGAAAGAAAAAATTGTGGTCGGGAAGGTCATAGTCGCAAAAGCCATTGGAATTTCTATTTTATATATCGGAAGAATCCGTTTTGTTATTAATCGACCGGAGGAAAAGGATGACTGAAAGAAGAGAAATCAATTAGTTATTCAAGAAAGTTTCATTTGATTCAATGACCAGAGTTAAACGAGGATATACAGCTCGAAGACGTCGAAAAAAGATTCGTTTATTTGCATCAACCTTTATAGGGGCTCATTCAAGACTTACTCGAACGACTACTCAACAAAGAATGAGAGCTTTGGTTTCCTCTCATCGAGATAGGAGCAGGAAAAAGAGAGATTTTCGTCGTTTGTGGATCACTCGGATAAATGCGGTAACTCGTGAGGATAGAATATTCTATAGTTATAGCCTATTCATCCACAATCTGTACAAGAGACAATTGCTTCTGAATCGTAAAATACTTGCGCAAATAGCCCTATCAAATAAGAATTGTTTTGATATCATTTCAAATAAAATCATCAATCAAAAATCAAATACAAATCAAATAAAGGAATAAAAGAATCTTAATAGAATCTATTATACAGGAAACAAGAATGATTGAAACAGGATTTCCCGGAGAATGGACTCCGGGAAAATAGAAGAAAAAGAAATTAAGATTTGAGTAGTAGGAATAAACGAACATCTTTCAAGAAAAAAAGATTTCTTCCCCATTTTTCCTTTTTTAGAATACAAGAATCAAATCTGGATTCTATTTTTTTTTCGAGCAAAACATTAATATGAGCTTGATTTCCTATTGGAGTTTTGAGGAGTATCTCTATTTATTTTTGGTTCTAGGACCAGTAGTTCTAGGGATCGACTCCACTCTCTCCAATTGTTTCTCATTATTACGAAAAGGTAACGAAGATAAAATACGAGCTTGTTTTATAGCAATAGTAATTAATCGTTGTTGTTTCAAGGTCAACCTATTCGTCCGTCTAGATAAGATTTTTCCTTGTTCACTAAGAAATCGACTAATTAAACTCATGTTTCTATAATCGATTCGATCCCCCGATCCAATTGGGGGTAAACGCCTACGAAAAGATCGCTTGGATTTACGAAAAGGTTGTTTGGATTTATCCATGGTTTGCTTATTCCTTGTTTGTTTATTCCTTATATATAAAAGGATCTAGAAAATAGAATTCTATTCTTTTTTCTTATTCATTTAAGATTCGACCAAAATAGGATTTGGTTTGTATTATATATGTTAATGTTAAGATGGAAAGTTCTTACTCTTCCCGCTACTTGGAAAAATCACACACGCATTCCGTTCCATCTATTTCTTTATTTCCCCATGAATCGTATACTTTTGACAATAGCGACAAAATTTTCGAAATTCTAATCGATTGGGTGTATTGTGTCGATTCTTTTGAGTAATATATCTAGAAATGCCCGGCGATTCTTTATTAACACCCTTTCGAACACAACAGGTACATTCCAAAATCACTATAATTCTGATATCTTTACCCTTGGCCATGAACCTCCTTTTCATTTTGGATCGACTTCACTTTAGAACTCTCTTCATTTTCTTTTTGACCCAAACCCAAATTCTATAAAATTCTATATCTATATTAATAAAAGTTACTAACTAGAAATAAGATTCGTAAATCTTTTCTTTTTCGAATTATTAGAATTCGAATGACTTCGAAGTACTATAATAGAAAAGATAATCACTATTAATTACTATAACTATAAAGAAAGAGAGTCATATTCATTAATAGAAGAATATTAAGAATATCGTAATAATTAATTAATACAATTTTTTCTAACTATGAATTATTCCTATCCTAATCTCAGTATTTTCTTCTTTCTATATTAGAATTTCGTGTAACCGCCCCTAAACGACTGGATCCACATTTCCATTTCTTTTCCCCCAAATTATATCGTAGATTCACTGTATTTTGACTGAAGTTCGATACACTCTTTCTCTTTTTTTTTAGGATAGGAAAGAAAAAGGGAGCAAAATTGGAGACATGTTACGTAGAATTGTATCTCAAATATTCTTCATTTCTTCACACTTCATTTCTTCACAGATCAATACAAGAATTCAATCAGGATTAAAACAGGATTAAAAAAAAGGGAATGACAAGGCATCCGGAAATAAACGATTAATTTCTATCAATAGACCTGCTAAAGACCCAAACCATAGAGTGGTTAGCACAGGTGCCGTTGAGAGATATGTTTTGATATCTCGCATTGAAAATCCTCCTTCTTCTTTTATTTTTTTTTTTTTTCTTATTTATTTGAATTATTTATTTGTATTGTATATTGTAATACATATATAGTTCTAGTTCGATATTCTAATACATAGATCATAGATAACCCGATCTTTTAGTTCAAGATCATTTGTTTTTGCTTGAAATGTAATTAGAATTAGGAATTACTAACTAAAATGCATATGTACAACGACCCAGCAGATTAAATTTTGCCGCCCCCCTAAAAAAGATGACAAGAACATTCTCTACCTATAAGAGCAAAAAAGAAGGATGTGTGGAAAACAAGACGTGGATTTTATACAATGACACTGTACAACAATTTTTAAAAGGGATGTAGCGCAGTTTGGTAGCGCGTTTGTTTTGGGTACAAAATGTCACGGGTTCAAATCCTGTCATCCCTACCTATTTTTTCTCCTATGGACAGTTACGAGGGATTCATTGAGTAAGATCGGGAATCTTTGGACATAATCTTTCATTTTTACATACTATATGTACACAATACTCCTCCGGGGTAAAAAAATACTTTTCTTTACAATCGTATCTACTGTTATAGGATATGATATAAGAAAGCGCTCTTAGTTCAGTTCGGTAGAACGCGGGTCTCCAAAACCCGATGTCGTAGGTTCAAATCCTACAGAGCGTGATTCCGTTTATTTTATGTCGAATTACAATGAAATAATTTAACAAAACAAAGTAGAATTGTAACTGAAATTTGACCTCCTACAAGGAGGAGGTCAATCAAAAAAAGAGATGTTACTCAATCAAAGGTCCAACTGATCACCGCGCCTGTATTGTAAATATGCAGTTACAAATAATCCTGTTAAAGTAATAGGAATTAGACCTAAGACGATTCCAAATAGAAAAACTTCAATCATTTCGATTTGTTTTAGGGAATAAAAAGAGAGGTAAGATCTATCCCTAAATATTAATCTGAATTATCCGTGAATCTCAATGAACAGGAATTGGCAATTGACGCGGGAAGGAACCATAGAATACCTGAAATGAAATATTATGAGAGGCTTTGATTTTTCTTTTTGTAAATTGTTTATTGAATTTCATTCATTTCAAATAAGTCGTATCTTGTTCAAACCAATAAATAGAGCTGGGGTTATAGTTGAAGCAGCCAGTAAAAAACCAAAATAACTAGTTAGAATAGGCATGAAAGAGCTAAATTAGATATGTTCTTTTACTACATATATGAATAAAACATTTACCTAAGTCTCAATCCAGATACGACGGTAAGAAAAACAAAATTAAAGAATTCGTTTAGTTCCAATTGAAAGTTCTTGATTTCTCAGTTATTATAGACGGACACTAAAAAAGAAAGAAAGCCTTGACTTTTTCAAAAAATCTCAAAATATTGAATATTTTCATTTTCTTTTTTTTCTTTATTTGAATTTGATTTC